AATAAAACTAATACAAGCATCGGAAATAACATAGTATTGTCTGACTCATGGGGATATGAGAAAGTGCTTTTAGTGCCAAAACGAGTAATACTAATAAAAGGCTGCACCGTGCTTCTTACATTTTCATTACTATTAATTCGATATGTGTTTAAAAAATAAGTTTTTTCATTGTTTTTCGTCGTTAATAAATATAATAAACGCAAATTTTTTTTAATAATTTCGGGTCCTTCTTTATCTTTACCCCATAGAGACATTGAATAGAACGAACTACTTTTTTTGCCACTGTAAGTTTGAAAATAAACGTTTAAATGTCCTTCAAAAGCAAGTAAATAGATCCGAAACATATAAAATGCAGTTAATCCTGCTGTGGACCAAGCTATTATTGCAAAAATAGGTGAATACAACCAACTATCATTAAGAATTTCATCTTTGGACCAAAAACAAGCAAGGGGTGGAATACCAGAAAGAGAAAGTGTACCCAATAAAAAAGCAGTTTTTGTAATTGGTACATGTTTTCTTAAACCGCCCATAAGAACCATATTCTGACTTTTATCTGGAGAATATCCAACAATAGCTTCCATCGCATGAATAATTGATCCAGATCCTAAGAACAACAATGCCTTCGAATAAGCATGAGTAATCAAATGAAATAAAGCAGCTCGATAAGACCCCATACCTAGAGCTAACATCATATAACCCAATTGAGACATTGTAGAATAAGCTAAGCTTTTCTTAATATCTTTTTGAGCAAGAGCTAAAGTGGCTCCTAAAAATAATGTTATTATACCTATCAAAGCTATTAGATTTAGAATGTAAGGTATAACTATGAAAAGAGGAAGAAGCCGAGCTACAAGAAAAATTCCTGCTGCTACCATAGTAGCGGCATGTATAAGAGCCGAAATGGGGGTAGGCCCTTCCATGGCATCAGGTAACCATACATGAAGGGGAAATTGGGCGGATTTAGCAACAGCGCCGGCAAATAATAGGGAGGCGCATAAAGTAACAAATAAAAAATTAACTTCATTATTATAAACCAAGTTATTGAATATTTCAAACAAATCCCGAAATTCGAAACTACCTGTTATCCAATAAAAACCCAAAATTCCTAATAATAAACCAAAATCCCCGACACGATTAGTTACAAACGCTTTTTGACAAGCATTCGCGGCACTGGGTCGTGTGAACCAAAAACCTATTAATAGATAAGAACACACTCCAACTAATTCCCAAAAAATATAAATTTGTATCAAATTAGAACTAGTAACTAATCCCAACATTGAAGTATTGGAAAAACTCATATAAGCAAAAAATCTCAAATATCCCTGATCATGAGACATATAATTGTCACTATAAATAAGAACCATAATTCCAACAGTAGTGATTAATATCGACATAATAGAAGTAAGTGGATCAACCAAGCAGCCAAATTCTAAAGAAAAATCATTATTGATGGTCCAAGACCATACATATTGATAGACAGAATTATTATTTATTTGCTGAATAGAAAAAAGGGCTGAAAAAACCATAACTATACTTAATAATAAAACACTAGGAAAAGCCCACATACGGCGAAGATTTTTTGTTGCCGTTGGAAAAAGTAGAAGTCCTGTTCCAATTAAGATAGGAACTGGAAGTGGAATGAAAGGTATAATCCATGAATATTGATATGTATATTCCATAAAAAAATAAAAAAAAAATTTATCTTAATTAATTGTTTCTAAGTCACCGGTTCTTATTTCTTTTCTTTTGAAAGGGGTCGGTTAATAAAAAAAAATTAAGATATATAAAATAAAACTTAAATAGAATTTTCTAGCCTTAATTATTCTGAATCTTTCCAAACTACTTCAAATATTTAAAATCAAGAGGTTATAATTGGTCAAATGATATAAATAAGTCACTAGTGAAAAAGAAATACGTATTTAATTTTATTAATACTGAATTGTTAATATTAAATTCAAATTTTTAAATAAAATTTTATGAAGATAAAAAATGAAAATTAGAATTTTCATTTTAATTATTACGTATTACAATAATTTTTTTATATCTATTACAATAATTTTTTTATATCTATAGAACAAGGATAAATAATTATACCAAAAACAGTATTTGATATGAATCATAAAGCCCATAACTAAAACTATTTATTGTAATTCGGTTATTTAGAATCATTAACCAATTTGTTTTGTAACTAATTGTTTGTCTTCCATTACAATAAAAGCTATTTGTAGTAAATGCTATGATATCCAACACTTTAATTTTACGGAAAAAAAAGGGGGCAAATAAAATGCCTTTAAATTATGTATTTTGTATCCTTTAACAGATTAACTACTAGTCTCATTTGATAATTAAAATTTTGTGGACTCTTTCTTCGAGCTTGACCAATTAAATTAACTTGACCAATTAAATTAATATTAAATTAATTAATATAATAGAATAATAGAAAAAATTATTAAAGTTTTTTTATTTTTTAATTAAGCGGGAGAAGGATTGGGTTATTAAACTTTTAGATTTTTTTATTACATGTATAAATGTAACACGATGAAAATAGAAAGAAAACGAAACGGACAATCTTTCTTTTTTTTTTTTTTTTTTATTTTATCAACTTCAATCTATTTGGCATAGTGTACCTTATCGTTCTTATTAATATTTTATGTGATTTTTACCCCCCCTTTTTTTTTGGAGTCTAATTTAGAGAAAAAATAGATAGAGAATAGTAAAGAACAATTGATTTTGAACAATAGATGTCTTTCACATCCAACCGAAAAACCTATTATAACTTTTTAATGGCAGTTCCAAAAAAGCGCACCTCTATTTCAAAAAAACGTATTCGTAAAAATATTTGGAAAAGGAAGGGATATAGGGCAGCATTGAAAGCTTTTTCGTTAGCGAAATCTCTTTCTACCGGGAGTTCTAAAAGTTTTTTTTGTGTAACAAATAAATAATCTGAATCGTTCTAATAACTAATAAAGTGATATAATTTTGTTTATAGTTTATTTATAAGATTTATAAGTTATAAAAATTTTATAAGTTATAAAAATGATAAATAATATTTATCAATTATAATTAATATTTATCAATTATAATTAATATTAACATCATAATAGTATAGTAAAAGAATATATATTAATATATAAGATAAATTACAATATAAACAATATACATTAAAAATAAAATAAATAAAAAAGAATTAGTCTCATAATGTTTTAATTTAAACGAATATAAAATTGAATTTGTTTTACTTTAATTTGAAGCCAAATTTTTCTTTCGTTTCTGATATAGATAAGAATTCTGTTGTCTACTGAATTCTAAAAATGAATGGTACTTTTTTGTTTGAAAAAAGGGTAAACGCAAGCGCAAGGTTTCGCCTTTCATTTTAGTATGTTTTATCATTTTCCGGATGGGGATTATCACTTTCCCCATCGCCCTTACTCAATAATAAAACTCAATAATAAAAATAATACTCAATAATAAAAATAATTTTTTTTTTAGTTATATTTTAGATTTTATATTATAAAGAAGAGGTCGTTGAAACTAATTGATTAAGTTTAAAATGTTTTTTATAATCTTTTAAACCATTATTTTGGGTTTTAGAAATTATTATCACTATATAAATTCCTTAAACCCAATTAAATTAATAAAAGCCCCGTTTACATTTTTAGGTAGTTATATGACGAATGCGCCAATTTTGAGTGATCTATTTTAGATCCTATGTTTCGGTTGGAAGATCGATCAAGATATAATATATATATATTAATTAAAAAATTTAGAAAATATTTTGAAGTACGGTACAATTTCTATACGAAATTTTTTTATATGATTGATACGACCATCCCAAATACCTAACTTAATGGGTTTGCTAAATCTTAACGCAAATTCTCTACACAACAAAAAATCCTAACGCAACCTAACTATGCAAATATTTACATAAATCTTTTGAGTGTATCGCTGAAATTGTGTTATATAAAAATTCTATTTTTTTATTAATCGATAAAATGAATTTTTTATTTTAGATTAATAAAATAAATGATAAAAGAAATTAATCATTAAAAAATGCAAACGAGGCAGAACATTTTTTTTACTTATATTCAGGGATTGAAGTAAAAATTATCTAGTTACAACTGTTACATTTTAGTTTTAGGAGAGCATAAAGTAATAGCCTACGAAAAAATACATTGTTAGTTCAGTTAAATAAAATTGACATCCTAAAATACTAAATAACTAAATAAAAAGAATAAAAAGATAATAATAAGAAAAATCAATATTCTTAACGTTAACGAAAACGTTTTAATCCCTAATTTTTAAACAAGTTTTTATTCATCAATTTGAATGGTTTCCTAAAAAAAAATATTGGATTGAATTAACTCCTTCAAGCTCGACGATTGAATAAAAATAGGTTATTATGATTTCGAATAAGCCGCTATGGTGAAATCGGTAGACACGCTGCTCTTAGGAAGCAGTGCTAGAGCATCTCGGTTCGAGTCCGAGTGGCGGCATGGCATCTTCTAAAAGAGTAAGTCCTATAATGAATTCAATTCCCGATTTCAATTCCTATAATTGAGGGACGCCCTTATTAATTTAATAATTTTTATGATATTTTCAACTTTAGAGCATATATTAACTCATATATCCTTTTCGATCGTTTCAATTGTAATTACAATTCGTTTGATAATTTTATTAGTCGATGAAATCGTAGGACTAGATGATTCGTCAGAAAAGGGGATGATAGCTACTTTTTTCTGCATAACAGGATTATTAGTTACTCGTTGGATGTATTTGAGGCATTTACCATTAAGTGATTTATATGAATCATTAATTTTTCTTTCGTGGAGTTTTTCCATTATTCATATTATTCCGTATTTTAAAAAACATAAAAACCATTTAAGCGCAATAACCGCGCCAAGTGCTATTTTTACTCAAGGTTTTGCTACTTCGGGTCTTTTAACTGAAATGCATCAATCCGCGATATTAGTACCCGCTCTCCAATCCCATTGGTTAATGATGCACGTAAGTATGATGGTATTGAGCTATGCAGCTCTTTTGTGTGGATCATTATTATCACTAGCTCTTCTAGTCATTACATTTCGAAAATTCATAAGGATTTTTAGTAAAAGCAATAATTTCGAAAATGAGTCAGTTTACTTTAGTGAGATTCAATACGTGAACGAAAGAAACAATGTCTTACGAAACACTTCTTTTATTTCGTCTCAAAATTATTACAGGTATCAATTGATTCAACAATTGGATCGTTGGAGTTATCGTATTATTAGTCTAGGGTTTATCCTTTTAACCGTAGGTATTCTTTCGGGAGCAGTATGGGCTAATGAAGCATGGGGATCATATTGGAATTGGGATCCAAAGGAGACTTGGGCATTTATTACTTGGACCATATTCGCTATTTATTTACATATTAGAACAAATAAAAATTTTGAAAGTGTAAATTCTGCAATTGTGGCCTCAATGGGCTTTCTTATAATTTGGATATGCTATTTTGGGGTTAATCTATTAGGAATAGGGTTGCATAGTTATGGTTCATTTACATTAACATCTAATTGAATAAAAGACTTGACGAATAGAAACATAGGACGGCATACAGGTATATATACGAAAACTTCATGTAAACAATCAAGAACCATTTGAATCATTTCCATTACTTGATTCAAATGGTTCTCACAAATTCAAAAGATATTTAGTTATAATAGAATTCCAATTTATTTATTTTACTTAAAAGAATAGAAAAGACTCATTTTTTTTTTTTATTGTACAATCAACCATTTTTAAAATCATGGGATTTCAGTTTCATTTTTTGGTTTACTCACAAAAACTATCGAAAAAAATAATTGGATATAATAGCTTCGACCTTGTCAACTGATAATGATAAAACGAAATCGGGATAAACACCAATACCTATTACAGGTAAAAGGATAGAGATCGAAACAAATAATTCTCGCGGTCCAGAATCAAAAAAATAAGAGTTTGGGGCATTAAAAAGCTTGTATCCATAGAACATCTGGCGTAACATAGATAATGAATAAATAGGAGTTAATATCATTCCAATTGCCATTACAAAAGTAATTAATATTTTTGTCATTAAAAGATATTTTTGACTAGTAAGTATTCCAAAAAAAACTAACAATTCGGCAACAAAACCGCTCATGCCCGGTAATGCAAGAGAAGCCATTGATAAGATACTGAAAGTCGTGAATATTTTTGGAATTGCGATAGCCATTCCGCCCATTTCGTCGAGATAAACAAGACGTATTCTATCATAACTCGTTCCGGCCAAGAAAAAAAGCGCAGCGCCAATAAATCCGTGAGAGATTATTTGTAAAATGGCTCCGTTGAGTCCTGTATCGCTTATAGAACCAATTCCTATAATTATGAAACCCATATGAGATACAGAAGAGTAGGCTATTCTTTTTTTTAAATTACGCTGACCGGGAGATGTTGAAGCTGCATAGATTATTTGAATTGTGCCTACTATAATCAACCAGGGAGAGAATATAGAATGGGCGTGGGGTAATAATTCCATATTGATCCGAACCAATCCATACGCTCCCATTTTTAATAAGATTCCGGCTAAAAGCATACAAGTACTGTAATGTGCCTCTCCATGGGTGTCTGGTAACCATGTATGTAAGGGTATGATCGGTGATTTGACAGCAAAAGCAATAAGAAATCCAATATAGAATATTATTTCCAGTGCTACAGGATACGATTGATTAGCTGATGTTTCAAAATTTAATGTTGGTTCATTGGAACCATATAAACCAATACCCAAAACTCCCATTAATAAAAAAACGGAACTTCCTGCAGTGTACAAAATAAATTTTGTAGCTGAATACAAACGTTTCTTTCCCCCCCACATGGATAGAAGTAGATAAACTGGAATTAATTCTAACTCCCACATGATGAAAAAAAGTAAAAGGTCTCGAGAAGAAAATGGTCCTATTTGACCGCTATACATTGCTAACATCAGAAAATGGAATAGTCGGGAATCTCGAGTAATCGGCCGAGCCGCTAAAGTAGCTAAAGTTGTGATAAATCCTGTCAGTAAAATGGGTCCTATAGAAATTCCATCTATTCCCAATCTCCAGTAAAAATAAAAAAAATCAATCCATTTATAATCCTCTGTCAGTTGCATTAATGGATCATCCAATTGGAAACGATAACCGAATGCATAGGTTGTTAGAAGGAGTTCTATTATGCATATACCTATAGTATACCACCGAATTATCTTATTTCCTCTATGAGGGAGAAAGAAAATTAAGGAACCCGCGAATATTGGCAAAACTACAACTAGCGTTAACCAAGGAAAATTATTCATGGTAAAAACAAGATAAACTTGGACCAGAAAAACCCGTGCTCAAAATAAATAGTTTTTGAGCGCGGGTTTTTGTCGGTAAAGGTAAAAAAATCAAATGTATTCAAGTGGGGTTTTCTGGAACGTATTAATAAGCCAGACCCATACTTCGAGTTGTTTCATGCCATAAATAAACTCGAACACTCAAGAAATCTGTCGGACAGGCGGATTCACATCTCTTACAACCGACACAGTCCTCTGTTCTTGGAGCAGAAGCAATTTGCTTAGCTTTACACCCGTCCCAAGGTATCATTTCTAATACATCCGTTGGGCAGGCGCGCACGCATTGAGTACACCCTATACACGTATCATAAATCTTTACTGAATGTGACATTTGGATCTATAAATTTTTGAATGTCAGAAAGTTTCGATCTAGTAAACTTGTAAATGAATCATATATTTAGACACCAGATGAATCAATAATTTATCATAATTTTTCTAATCAATCTACTTCTGGATTGACTCATGCGATAGAGCCAAGATACTTTAATTTCTTACATTTTTGAAAACATGTATTATTACGTAATGTATGGTCATGGTAATTCTAATTTATGAATATTAGAATTTATATGATTAATACTACTTATTCAACAAATTCGATTGATTGATACGAGTTGATTTTCTGTTACGATAAATTGATGAAACAATAGCCGGGCCAATAGCTGCTTCAGCGGCTGCAATAGCTATAACAAAAATTGAGAAAATATTTCCTTTTAATTGGCGACTATCAAAAAAATCAGAAAATGTTACGAAATTCATATTAACCGCATTCAGTATAAGTTCAAGACACATAAGGGCTCTAACCATATTCCGGCTCGTGATCAATCCATAGATACCGATAGAAAATAAGTAGGCACTCAAAACAAGTACATGTTCGAGCATCATTGACCAACTCCTTATCAATTTCGATTCATTTCAATATGAACTCAACAACAATTCAACAGATTCAATTGACTAGAATAAAAAAAAGTACGGAACAAAGGCAGATTTTCTATTGTTAATAGAATAGATTGAATAATTTCTATTTTAGACATAAACAATCTTTAATTAAAGGGAAATAAATGTAATGTAATAAAACCGAACAGAGTTTAATGTGCATTGCTAATTCTATAAATTTTTTACTGTCGCGCCACGGCAATTGCACCTATCAAAGCGGCTAAAAGAATTATCGAAACGAATTCAAATGGAAGAAAAAAATCTGTTGATAAATGAATTCCAATTTGTTGACTATTACTTATCAAATCTTGCTCTATAATCTGGTTTGATCTTGTAGTCCAAATAATTCCGTACCATGACGTATCCGTAATAATAATCATGAGTAAAACAAAAATACTTGTACAAACTGGCAAAGTAACCACATCCCCAATGGTCCAAAGATTCAAATCTTTGTAATATTCTGAACCATTCATGAACATCACAGCAAATACGATTAAAACATTTATAGCTCCCACGTAAATAAGGAGTTGTGCAGCAGCTACAAAATAAGAGTTTAATAGAATATAGAATAAGGATATACAAACAAGAACCAGTCCCAATGAAAAGGCAGAATAAATGGGGTTGGTAAATAATACCACCCCCATACCTCCTAGTATAAGAACCGATCCCAGAAAGACTAAAAGAAAATCATGTATTGGTCCGGGCAAATCCATTATATGTAAAATAAGAGATAAATAAATAGAAATGTTTTTCATGACCTTATTGAGACCCGACCAGAAATTTTTTTTTTATGATTTTTGAGCAATTCCTAATTTAATCCTAAGTAAATAAATACTAAGGGATATGAATAAATGTGAGTACTATTATTGGACTAATTTCATTCTTTATCTGAAAGAGTCGTTCTAATTCTAAACTATATATTTTAAAACAATTATGGATATATTAATTAATGGATTTTCAATCCAAATTAAGACGCGTTTCTTACCAACCAATCAATAGTTGGTATTTGTAGTTATTGACCAAACAACACGAAAGAAACCTAAATTCCTTCTATATTAGTTATTAGTAAAGTAATTATAAATTATTCGTTAATAAGAGATTTACTTATTTATTTGAGGCGAATTCAAAATTGTTCGAATTGTATAATCGTCAATTACTGACATTGGTAAACGACCCAAAGCAATTTGATTATAATTCAATTCGTGACGATCATAAGTAGAAAGTTCATATTCTTCAGTCATTGATAAACAATTCGTTGGACAATACTCAACGCAATTACCACAAAATATACAGACTCCGAAATCAATACTGTAATTAAGCAGCCGTTTCTTGCGAATATCAGTTTCCAATTTCCAATCAACAACGGGTAGATCTATAGGACATACACGAACGCATACTTCACAAGCAATACATTTATCAAATTCAAAATGGATTCGACCGCGGAAACGCTCCGCGGTGATTAATTTTTCATAAGGATATTGAATAGTTACGGGTAAACGATTTGCGTGGGATAAAGTAATCATGAAACTTTGACCAATGTACCTTGCAGCTCGTACTGTTTGTTGACCATAATTCATGAACCCAGTTACCATAGAGAACATATCGTTAATATATATGAATAGTTTTATGTTTGTTTATTTCTCTTGTTTGAGACACGTTGTGAATATAGAATGTTACTTTACAGTGAAAAGAGTTGGAAAGAAGTTGTTAATAATAGATTACCGAGAGAAATAGGTAAAAGAAATTTCCATCCAAGATTCAATAGTTGGTCCATTCTTAGCCTCGGTAAAGTCCATCTTGTTGTGATAGGAATGAACAAGAACAAATAAGTTTTAGCTAATGTAATAAAGATACCAATTATCGCTCCAAAAACTCCACATGTTTTATTTATTTCAAAAAGCTCAGAAACATATATGTCCGGAATAGATATATTCCAACCTCCCAAGTAAAGAACTGTTACAAATAATGAAGAAACCAATAGGTTTAGATAGGAAGCAACATAAAATAACCCAAATTTTATACCCGAGTATTCGGTTTGATAACCTGCTACTAACTCTTCTTCTGCTTCTGGTAAATCAAAAGGTAATCTCTCACATTCTGCTAGGGAAGAAATAATAAAAATGATAAACCCTATAGGCTGACGCCACAAATTCCATCCCCAAAAACCATATTTTGATTGCGCCTCAACAATATCAATTGTACTTGAACTGTTAGATAATTATAGTCGGTGATACCATCACTGTTACCATCGCTATTACAGAACCGTACATGAGATTTTCACCTCATACGGCTCCTTGAAGGCCAGAAATAAATATAGGGACCGCGTCAGTATTCTTTTTTGAATCTTGATATGTTTGTAGGATGGATAACTATCGGCCGGTCCCAAATTAGACCAATTGAATTCTGTCTGTTAGAATTATTTTAATTCAAAATAAAATAAAAAAAGTACTTCTGAATTGATCTCATCCTTTCTTAATAATTTCAATAATAATTTCAATTCTTCTTTGTTCAGTAATAACTTAACTGTTCAATAAAATACTTCTTGTAAAAATATTAATAACCCGTTGGTTTCACGTACGAAAAAAAAAAATTCTATATTAATTAATGAATTATGACACAAATTATATATCTATTAATATGTATATGGGAAAGAATAAAATAATATGTATATGGGAAAGAATAAAAGTAACAAATAATAAATAAAGTATATCTTTTTTTTTTTTTTTTTTCGTTCCTATTCTTCTTTCTATTTCTGAGAAAAAGAGGGCTTTCAAAATAAAGTAAAGGATTATTTCGTTTCGAATAGTTATTTATTAAATCGGTGGATAGGAGTATACTCTGGATTGGAATCGTGTCATGGGGAGTACTGCCTGATCATTTCTACCAACTTAAAGCCCCAATTAGTATTCTTTGTTTGTATATTATGTAAAAATGTCCTTTTGGAGAATTTACATAATCTCCATTACTAATCCTTTCCATATGTTCGTGTTTCTAACCATCCACTCGTTTTTGCTCAATCCCCCGTTATGCTAATACATAAAAATGATAGTGAAAACTCAATACGGTTGATCTTTTGAACCCGCTTCAAGTCAGGATGACTAATCAACCAATCTTGGGGGAAACGGTCTCTTCTGTTTATGTTTATTTCCGCTTAACTCTCTAACTCTTATACATAGAAAATGAGAATCAATCTTTTTACTGCGAATTTATATATAAGCTGTTTTCTTTCACTCATATAACTATTTGATTTAGTTCATCAACCCGAATAATGAATAAAAAAAAATTAAGATATCTACTCAATCCATTCCAACCCTTTCCTTGAAAGGAAGGAATAGAGAAAAGTTTATGTCTATGTATCAACGAATCGCACGTAGAGATATTGATAACACACATAAAGTTAATGGTATTTCATAACTAATCGATTGAGCAGCAGCTCGTAGACCGCCTAAAAAGGAATATTTATTATTTGACCCGTATCCCGACATAAGAAGTCCAATTGGAGCAATACTGGAAATGGCAATCCATAAAAAAACACCGATATTGAGATCCGCTAAAACAAGGTGATATCCAAAAGGAACTACTGAATAGCTTACTAAAATTGATATGACTGCTATGGAGGGCCCGATACTGAATAAACGAGTATCCCCCCTAGATGGAAAAAGATTTTCTTTGAAAAGTAGTTTTGTCCCATCTGCTAGAGCTTGAAGAACTCCCAAAGGGCCGGCGTATTCAGGTCCAATACGTTGTTGTATCCCTGCCGATATTTCTCTTTCTAACCATACAATTACCAGTACGCCTATTGTGATTCCCACTACAAGAGTCAAAATAGGAACAAGAACCCATAGAATTCCATAAACCTCTTTAAAAAATTCTAATCTAGAAAAAGAATCGATATCTTGTACTTCCGGTGTATCAATTATCATTTCAACGATCAACTTCTCCCATAATGATATCTATACTACCTAGTATCGTCATAATATCAGCCAATTTCATTCTTTTAACTAACCGCGGAAGAATTTGCAAATTGATAAAACCCGGCGGGCGGATTTTCCATCTCCAAGGAAAACCACTCTGATCCCCTATGAGAAAAATTCCCAATTCTCCCTTTGGGGCTTCTACTCTCACATAAAGTTCTTGTTTCGGCAATTCAAATGTAGGAGACGGCTTTTTACTAATAAATCGATATTCAAAATCATTCCATTCCGGATTCCTTTCTCTATCAAAGTATCGTATTTCTAAATTCTCATAGGGTCCCCCTGGAATTCCTTCCAGGGCCTGTTGAATAATTTTTACGGATTCTATCATTTCACCAATTCGGACTAGATAACGAGCCAATGAATCTCCTTCTTTTTGCCACTGTACTTCCCAATCAAATTCGTCGTAACATTCATAATGATCAATTTTACGAAGATCCCATTGTATTCCGGAAGCTCGCAGCATTGGTCCCGATAAACCCCAATTTATTACTTCCTCTCTACCAATAATGCCTACTCCCTCGACTCGTTCTAAAAAAATAGGATTTCGTGTAATAAGTTTTTGATATTCAGCAACTCTTGTTAAAAAATAATCGCAGAAATCCAAACATTTATCTATCCAGCCATGAGGTAGATCGGCCGCTACTCCTCCGATACGAAAAAAATTATGCATCATTCTCATACCGGTGGCAGCTTCGAATAGATCATATACTAATTCTCTTTCTCTGAAAATATAGAAAAAGGGAGTTTGTGCACCAATATCCGCCATAAAAGGACCGAGCCATAACAGATGAGAAGCTATACGACTCAACTCCAACATAATTATTCTGATATAGCTGGCTCTTTTAGGTACTTGAATATTTCCCAACTGTTCCGGTCCGTTTACAGTTATTGCTTCTGTGAACATAGTAGCTAAATAATCCCACCGTGTTACATAAGGCAAATATTGTATAATTGTTCGATTTTCCGCAATTTTTTCCATTCCTCGGTGTAAATAACCCAATATTGGTTCACAGTCAATAACATCTTCACCATCTAGAGTAATGATGAGTCGAAGAACACCATGCATTGATGGGTGGTGGGGGCCCATATTGACTATCATGAGGTCTTTTCTTGTAGCCGGTATATTCATAGGTTTTTCCTCGATTCATTCTTTCATGAATTGCTGAAAACGAAAAAAAGTTCATTAAAATTCAAGATCTAATAAATCAAATAATTCAAAATGCCTTTATAAAAATAAAATTAACGAGTTTTTGACTCCCGAATATCCAACCGATTAATTAATTCTTTATAACATATTCTATTTTTCTTTGACAAATAAGACAGTAATCGTTGGCGTTTTCCCAGAATTTTACGTAAACCTCTCTGAGATAAATAGTCTTTTTTGTGTAATTGTAAATGTGAAGTAAGTCTTCGTATCCTATTGGTGAAACTAACTATTTGAAATTCAACAGATCCTCTGTTTTCGTCTTTTTCTTCTTGTGAAATAACTGAGATGAATGAATTTTTTACCATAAACTGAAATCTTCTCTCCCCCCCTCTTTTTATTTTAAGATATTTTTTATTGATAGATATCTTTATTGATCAGTAATAATAATGCCCCTAATTTTTATTTGGTATATACAATAATTTGAATTTCGTTATTAATTTCTAATTTTTTTAATTTAATAAAACTTACTCAATCCTATTTTCATTTTAAAATTGGATTTGAAAGGGGATACAAAAGTATGGTTGGTTTCTTCACTCACAAAAGATAAAAGTTTAGACCTAAAATAAGAAAATTTTGTTCATTCTAGATCTAATTGATATGTCATTGAATTAGTATCATGTATCAGAATGGAATGTAAGACAATGTATGCGTGCATCTCTTTGTCGTCATAGACCAGATATGGTATGGGAAATATAGGAAAAATGTACTATTAATGAATTTTAAATCGCGGATACATATGTATCCTTACCATACTGAAACAACTGCCATTATTGGTATTAAACCAATAACGATTCATACAAGCTAAATCTTCTAATCGATAATTGGGCCAAAGAAATAGCTTTAATTTTATAAGTTTTTTTTTATATTTTTTGCTTTTATCCACAACTTGACTGTTTACCTCATTCCCATTACAAAAAGATGCCTTTCTATGTCTATTCTTAGAATTTAAACAAATTAGAATTCGCAATTCTCTACGACGTCTAGGCGATAAAATATTTTCAGGAACAAACAAATCATAATTTTTTTTATATCTATTTCCAGTCATCTTTTGATGTTTTGTAATGACTTCATCAGAATTCTTATCAACATGTTTTTTTTCTCGGTATCTTTGATTTATTTGATGTTTACTTTTATGAACTAATGAAATACCGAGGGTTTGATACATAATAAATTTTCCATCATTTTTTATAGCTAGACGAATTGGTTCAATAATCAAAAATCCCCTTTTAATAAATTCTGTAAGAGTTACATCTTTCTGAATCGTCAAAATATCCAGACTCATTTCGCCCCTTTGAATAGAGGATATAGTAATTTCTCTTGGATTTATCAGTCTAAGCAGGAGACAATATACGTTGATGTTATTGATTATTTTTTTATTTAAAGAATCATCCCATCTCAATTGAAAATACAAATACCTTTTTAGGAAGAAATCAAACTCCGCTTTTGTATTGATCTTGTATTGCTTTTTATTTCTATGTTTTTTCATGTCCGATCCCGTATAATCTTCTTCAACATCTTTTTCTTGGTTTGAAAGAGCTGATTTAAGATCTGCTTGGCCCGTGGATTCTTTTTCTCCTTGATTTCGGTTTTCTAATTCAAGAGATTTTTTTTCATTCGACGATATTGATATAAAAGGATCTCTTTTTTTATTTCCAGTGATGCTTTTGTTTTCACTAGCATTTTTTTTTATATTAGAATTAAAAAGTAGTAATTTAATTGGTATAACCCACGGTTTCATTTTATACGTATTATAAAGTCTCACAAATTCTGGCAAGAACCAAAGTTCCAGATTTGATATGGGACGACTTAGTATTTCTTCATTCATTCCCATCCAATCCAAAAGGGGTTTTTGATTGGATAGGTTGATTTTTTGATCTTGCTGAAGTGTGAGATAAAAAAGACCCTTATTATTGATTTTATCAATTATTTGATACTTATTAACCCTAGTCTTAGTATATTTATTACTGTTAGTGTCAGTATCAATATTGATCCAGGCCTCAATATCGACCTTCGTTTTAAGACAAACATCGAGAATTCTCCAATCAAAATATTTTCTATCCGTATTTTTATCCATATCTCGAATATCATCTTCTACCAGATTAAATGATTTTTGTTTATGTGTGTTGTAATTATAAAAAATATCTTGGTTAGTTTTTACTTGTAATGGTGATCCATAAATTGAAGAGTACTTCTTAGTTTCAGAATTTATAGATTTATATGCTAAAAGATCATATCTATATTGTTTTTTAAAATTATCCTTTTGATTCAATAAAAAATCCGTTTCAATTTTTGTTTTTTTTTCGTAGTGAATTAATTCATCTTTTTCATATAAATCACACAAATCTTTATATAAATCTTTATTTTGAGCTATACAGTTCAATATATTTCGCCATTTTTGTGGTACTACTCTAGACCATTTAATTTGAGATACATCACATTGATATTGATAATGACTCCTTAACCAATTTGTCCATTGATTCATTCCAGAATTGCGAAGATTCTTAGGTCTTAATTCGGAATGAAATAGTTCTTGTCTTACAACAAAAAAATCCTTTATTTCATTCTTAAGAAAAAGGGGGGTTCCATTATATTGAAATACGGATTTCAATTTCTCTAACTTAATAAGTTGGGTTTGTGATAATTTGTAAAATACATATGCTTGTGAAAAGTAAGATAAGTCAAAAAAAGTCGTTGAATTTTTTTGACTAAGACTAATATTAGTATTAGAAAGTGACTCTTTTATAATCGAAATAAATTTAATTAAACTTTGATTTGTTTTATTAATTCTTTCTTGATTTGCTTCATTACTGTTAATGTTTTTATTAATAATTTTTTTTGTTGATTCAAGAAAAAGTTGTGTATTGATACTAGGAATATTAATCATAGATAGAAAGATATCTATGTATATCTTTTCAATGAAAAATATTATAAAATAATGGGATTTACGGATTAATCGAGCAGTTCTTCTTTTTAATATCTGCCAAATATTTTTTTGTGATTCCAATCTTTTATCATCATAACTTATTTTGTTAGAACTCAAATTTCTATCTGAAGTTATAAATCCCTTTTTCTTGTCTTTTGTAATTTTTTCTATTTGATTTATGATTGTGTTTATTCTATCAGTCAGATCTTGCATTTTTTTTTCTGTTAATGAATAATTTGTCCAATTCTGAGATCTAATTTGAATGGACGATTCCTGAATCATCCGATTACTGATTATTGAATCTTTTTTAATTTCACTCAATTCATATACTTCTATTTCTCTCAATCCAAATAATATAATTGGGTTTATTTTTGAGAGTTCTTTTATTATTTCTTTTATAAACAGAATGTTTTTAATGATCCATTTTTTTGGTTTTTTTGAGACATTTAGAAAAAATTTTGTTTGTTCTTTAAAAATCCCTAGAATTATAAAACATTTCTTTTGCAATTTTTTCATTTTTTTTTTGAGTTCTTTTAAAATCGGTTCAAAAAATGAAAGTTTTTTTCTGGGAGAACCAAAAGGTAGTTCAGCTTCCATTCCAAAAATTGTTAAAAAACAAAAATCATTTTTTTGACCTTGCTTTTTCATTGGATCGTTATAAGGGGCTCGTAACTTAGATCTGTGCCAAGGTTTAAGACGAAAAGGAAATAAGATCTTGATCTGAATGCCATCTGTTAACCAGTTTTTTGGAAATTCTTTTTCTGATAATTGAACGCCGTTATAGGTACATTTAACATGCATTTCTCTATTCCAATCCTTTAAGTCCTCATACCATTCCGGAAATTGAAATAATAGTATACGGACGATATTTTTAGCTATTATCAATGAAGGTAATATAATATATTTTCTAAGAATTGATTGGGTTACTAATAAAAAACCTCTTATTACTTGAGCAAGTAAAATACTATCCCAGGCTTCCGCTATTTGTATACGCACTTTCTCCTTTCTTTTGTCTTCTTCTTTTTTGTCCTCCTCTTTTTTTTTCGCGCTTTCTTTTGTCTTTTTCTCTATATAATTCGAAATTGTGAATTCTGTGT